GTGGCGATACCCGCCAAAAGAAAGGGGGCCTTTCGTACGGATTGGAGTACGAAGATAATTATTCAGCACACTAAAATCTAGTGGATGGGGTTCCATATTCATGAAAAGCCGGGGTTGAAACATGTTATGAAACTAAGACAACAATTATTTCTAATAATAAGAAAGAGTTAAGCGCCTCCAAGGCCTATAAATAGAAGCTTCTTTCAGTCTATATTTTCAAAGAGAGACGTAGAAGTCAAAAAGAAAGACTTTCAGTAACACTTATTCCAACAACACTGAAATGGATATCGTCGGAAGACTTGCAACAATTCAAGAATCAATTCAAGCCGTCGAAAACGAAAAAGAACAAAGGCAGCAAACCCTGGCTGCCTTTTGGGAGCACCTGCCTCCCATCGATCCTGCACTTGTGGCTGCAGCCATGCAGCGGATCCGGGACCGCATTAGCGTCCTGGAAGACAGGAAACGGGCCCTCCTCCAAGAACAGGAAGACCTAATTGTGGGTGCTGTCATCCGTGGTCGCCAGGGAGACTAGAATAGAAGAGCCCGTCGACTCTTTTTAGTTTTAGAAGGTTTAAATAAGTGTCTGTAGACGCAAAGTAGTGTGTTTCTTCTTTTTCTTTGTTTGGTGGAGATCTACTCCTATCCTAAGTAGATTGCTTTTTTTGGGTGTGTTTGCATGTATCACTAGTAGTCTTCAATGCTTCCGTTGTTAACTTTGTAATGTTGTGTTTAGTTGTGTGGCTGGTCTATGTGTGTGTAAGCTTCCTATTTGATGTATTCCCATGTAACGGCTATTAATGAATAAAAAGTGCTGGTCTGCTTTGTTAAATATTCCTTATGTATACGTAATTAATAATCCCTGAGGGAATCCGGATCTTGAGTGAACCTCAAAGCCATGCCAGCCTGGAGTTAATTCTTTCTATGGACAGCCTTTTTTTTAAGACCTAATCTAGGCATTAGCCATTTAAAAAGATGGATTTAGGTTTCGGAGGTAGATCAAAAACCTCAGCGAAGGTCACCGAACACGAACAAGATACGAAAGATGTTAGACAGCGGACCACTTAAACTACTTAGTTAGAGATTGTTTGCTATTGCTTATGCCTCAGCAGAGAAGTAAAGTTCTGCTCTCCTCTCTTTCTCTTACGTATCTAGTTCTATAGCTTAACCCTGACTTTTACGATGTAAGGGCAGAACGTAATAGTAATAAAGGAAAAGCAAGGTGTGGCGCTAAGTCAAAACTTTTTGGTCTCCATGTTCCGGTCCCGGAAGAAGCTTATTTTTCTCGCTATAAGGCATAAGTAGTGAAAGAAGTAGACCTATAAAGAGAAAAGGAAGCGCTATCCCTCCTACTTATGATTCAACATTTAGCTCGATCTATTCTAGATGTCTTTTTTACATCAATGGCATCAGCTGGAGCTTGCACCGAATTGCTTACCCGCGGAACTCATTTAACCCGACCCTGCATAAGTACCAATGCCCCTTCCCCTTTCACCTCTAGGAAAAACTTCTGGGATGAGCCCTTCTACTCGTAATTTTTATATTAGAGGGAAAATTCTCGATCCCAGACCAGGCTCCGATCAAGGCTTATAAAAGCATCAACCTCATCCTAAAAGGACTCCTTTAGCTTTGGGGTTGATTTACGTGGCTCAAGACTTTGAGTCAAGAGGTCAGGTGTTCAGAAAGGTGGTGATGCGGCATTGGCATTTTCAGCAAATTCATCAGATAGCTTGCCTTCTTTTCGTTTACGTGGCTACATACTTGTAGCGATCAAAGGGCATATTTATTATTATTTATTATTTATATAAGGAAAAGGTAATTGTATGGGCCTTTGCTTCGAGAACAATCGTATTAGCGCCTTCGCAGCCTGCCTTTCCATTCTTCGAGTGCAGTTCCTTCTTGAGCCTTTTCTTTTTGACTCCTACCGAAGCAAGCCTCTCAAGTGCTGACCTTTCTTCCCACCTTTGAGCGAAGCAAGCCTCTCAAGTGCTGACCTTTCTTCCCCCCTTTGGTGAGCTGACCTTCTTGTGTCACGAGTGATGTCAAACCTCCTTCTTGTCTTCTATTCCGGGAAGTGGTATAATAGGTCCCCTAAGGGAAGCCCTTTGGCAGCTGTCCGAGCCTTCCCTTGATTGTGCCTTTAGGCTTTTCTTCTTGCTGCTTTGTTTGCGCTTTCGAATCCGCTTCTGTAAAGAAAGGAGAAGAGAGAGGCGTCGGCTAACTAAGGACGATGATGGAAACTATCCCAGGAAGGTGAGCAAGAAGAGTCTTCACTACTAGCTAGTATTGAAAGAAAAGAAGGCCTACCTTCGCTTTGTGCGCTAAGAGCTTTCTTTCCTGTAGGATAGGAAGAATGGAATAGGAAGATAAAAGGACATTCTTCAGAGTGAAACTGAACCAGACAAAGGCCCTTCTCTCCGTGATCAACTTCCTTTCGTAGTACCCATACCCCCAGGGGAATTCGAATCCCCGCCGCCTCCTTGAAAGAGAGGTGTCCTAACCACTAGACTATGGGGGTATATTGAATAGACTTTGACTAAGAATAAGGTTCCCTTCTCTTCCACTCTATCTCCTTATTGGATTGGTAGGTACATTCCTCTTTCTCTTCTCTTAGTCGACTAGACTTCCCTCACATCCTACTCTTCATTATAGAAGGTTCTTTATTCCAAATACTGGCGAATCACCTTCATTCAATGCTAGCATCTCTCTCAGCTGAAAGAAGATCAACTCTCAAGCTCACCCCTTTTTTGCTTTAGTCAGAAGAGCCTCTCTCCTCCTCGAGTTCTAAATCAGCAAGAGAAGAGGGACCTATAAGACAGCAAGGAAGTTTGATTTACATAAAACCTCTTGCAAGAAGATTCTATCCATCAGGTAAAGCCCCTTTGACTAGAAAGTAAAATCTCTGTCAAAGACAGATCTAAAGGCTTGAACAGTTAGGAATGAAACTGCCTACGGGAAGAGTGAGCTCTTTCTTCTCACCTTCGGCTACTAAAAAGGAAGGAAGACTGGTGCGACAATAGTAATGCCAAGCCAAAATCTGCTTATTTTCTTCCTCATCTTAGGCATAGATAGAATTCGCTCGCCTGCCCTTGAATGGCCTTTATAGCCTTAAGGCGATCTATCCAACTATCCAAAGCCTAACCCAGTACAGATCTGATCCTAAATCGCTCTACGCTTTGAGCCGGCTAACTCTTTGAAGCCCACTGATGCCTTTTGAAGACCTTCTTCCCTCTACCCTGATGAAAAGAGTTCCAGTGAGCTCGCCAAGGAAAGCAGATTAATTCTATCAAACTCTTTCTTCCCAGCTAAGCTAAAGAAGATCTAACCCTCCTCTTCCACTGAGGCCACTTCCTTCTTACCATTTAGCTATTTTCCCCATCGAGAAAGAGATCGAGGATAGGTCGGAAGCTTCTTCCTTCGAAGGACTTTCTCCTTCATCAAATGAATTCTCTCCCATGACCCCATTCAATCAATGCTACCGGGTATTCACTCGCTTATTGAAAATCTTGCCATACCATATTTTCCATTTAGTCGGCACTCTTGTCTGTCGAGTACTTTTAGTAGTCTTGCTCTTCCTTCCTCCATTGCTGAGGTTAGCTCTGTATTTTTGTCGTGTACTTTTTCTCTCTTTCTAATTCTAAGGATTAAGTCTTCCGCTAACATAACAAAAAAGAAAGGAAAGCAGGGAAGAGGACTAAGCTCTGTCCGAGAAGATCGGGTATTCAACTTCATTCATGCCGAGCGGCAAGAGGGGTAGCAGGAACTGGAACGGATTATTCGACCTGATCGATTTGTCTGCCCCAAAACGTGTGCTTCCACGGAGTATGGTTCAACCCGGGCTAGCTATGGAACAGGCTTGTGAACTAGGGACTCCGTTTCGGGATCTTCATCGCCTGGATAAAGAGTTTCCACTGATGGGGAGGTTCTTTAACTGGCTAATTGACTTAGTGAATCGGCTCTGACGCTCTCTGCGTCCGTGGGATCAACTCCACCTTAGAGATCTTCCAGATCCGCAACTACAAGCTCTCGAGTGGGAACAGGATCTCCTACTGCTGATAGGTATGCAATCGAAGAATCTGGCGAGATATGGAGAGGATATGCTCGAACCGGACCGCATCTCCATTTGCACATGGATAATGTGCTGCCCCTTTCTTTTCTTCCAAACTCGGTCGAATACGTCGTTAACCTTTGTGGTGGATCGACGAGAGTGCGCCTAGCCAGGAGTGTGGTTGGTGTCACCTCCCGTGCGCTAGCTCTGCCTTTGCCGGATCTTTATTCGCCCACTCCTTCACAGAGCGATGACTAAGAGCCGGGAATTCTGAATTCTCTTAGTAGAGCCTGAAAGTAGCCCTTGGATCGATTCCTACCACGGACGGGTATACATTTCATCCATATCGCCGGCCTCACATGGACGGAGATGCTTATGTTTATCATATCACGGCTTCCTAAGATGCTAACACAGGGGCTACTATTGCTACGGGAGCTTATTGGTGGAGCAAGAAGAGCGGAGATGGAGATATAGGCTAGCTAAATGCCCTCAAATCCGTCTACGAAAACGTGCTGGTACACGACAAGTAAGTACAGCTAACCTAAAACGAGGTGCTTTCTCGGGCTCGGGAATGAGTGGTGAACCAGGAATCGACCCTATGAATAGCTCCTTACCTTAGTCATAGTTAGGTTAGGCCTACTTCTTTCAAAACAAAAAGGGGAATGAATAGCCAAAGCCCCTTCTATGAAGTCAAGCAACCGAACCTCTCGGGTGACCTTCCCCTCCTTTCCGCCTTCGTACGACTAGTCTGATTTTCTTTATTCCTTCCTTGTCGTGAATCGCTCCTTCCCACCTTACAGAGAGGGATGTCCCTGCCCCACCCCAGGCAGGAGAAGGGCTTATACTGCTCGCCTGTCGCTGTCGAGTTGCTCTGTGCTTGCTCATTCTAGCTAGTCGTGACGACCTCTCATTATTCTATTTTCCAGTCGCCTTCTTCCTTTGTCTTTTCCTTATGGCACGACTGAGCTCGTGTCCGTCTCAGTCTCTGATTAGCGAGTTCAGTTGCTTGCTGGGCGGTAGAGTCGCTAGACTGACGACTGAGTGCCCTCTCTATCGCCTTGATTGTCGGTATAGTCCTCATTCTTGCTAGCTCACTTGGATTCTCTCTCACTAGCTTCCCTCTCGCTTGACTCACTCTGATTCTGCACTTGCCGAGTGAGCATAGCTTGCAATCACTCTGAGTCTCGCTAATTGCTCTGATCCATTTGCTTATTCTTCTCTCCTTTTGCGCTAGACCGAGTTCGTTCATTCTCATTCGTAGTAGGGGGCTTCGCTGACAGAGTGCTATACATTGTCTAGCCTTCGTCAACTTTCAACAGTCTTCTGCTTACGCCGCTAAAGAAGCCTTCAAACCAATCAAGAGTGAGGCGGACTAGCGACCGGCTGGCAACCAATAAAGAATCAGAGTGACCGGCAAGCGACATGAGCGAAGGAAAAGCCTCGTCTAGCAACAAAGAGACGAGTGACCGCAAGCTAGCAACAACGAAAGAATGAGCGACAGCAGCTCGAAAGGCTTTAAGCATCTTGCATCTTGCAAGAGCCTACCTCTACCCGAAAGCGAGACAGGGGGCTAGGTAGAGAATACCTAGTGGCGCGAGATAACTCTCTCCTTTGAACTCGGCTATTTATCCTGGCCGAAAGGGAACTCTTTCTAGTTGGGGGTGGAAGGTGACTGAACTCCGTTCGTGATCCCAGCCCTGGAATCACTTAAGACTCGTACAAGCAGAGTCTTTAAGTAGATAAAGATAAGATAATAAGCATCTTGCTTGCTTTTCAAATCGACGTCGCGCCTACTTGTGAAGAGTCATCGGCAAGATTCGTCTGTGTGCCACACATAGGATCTGAAGACTGAGGTCACTTCTTATCTTACGTGATTGACGGTGACACCTCCTAAACTTCCTGTGCTTGGATCCACAGCGTGGTATCTTCCACCCTTCATTAATGCTAAAAATACGTTGATGAGAAGGGGGTATTTGCCGACAAGAAGCCTTTTTTTCATTTAAAGGAGTCTAGTCTGTACGGATGCGCTTACCCCTGACAGTGATGGATATGGATGACGAAAGCCCGCCAGCGAAAGCCGAAGCACAGGTTCGCAGACCTCTCTGAATCCCAAGAAGGGGATTTACGGTCAACGCTATCTCACTCAAAGAGCATGACCCCGTTGACGAATAGAATATCTAAACTGGGGCTGGGGACTTTCATTTGATCGAAGGGCTTCTTTCGCCTTTCAGGTCTTTCTCGCGTCTTGCCGGGCATCTAGGAATACAGAGATTCTTTAATTAGTCAATCTTGGTACCGGTTTTTGCTGAATCCGCATTCCCTAAGGAGGCCTGGTCAATCAGATGATTTTGTCTGGTTGAAAGTAGTCAACCGGCTTCTTCACTCAAGCAGCACTCAAACGAAAGAATAAGCAAGAGGAAGGAGTTGTCCATGGGATGGACAACGAAGTGTATCGATCCTCCCCGGCCTCTTCTCTTTTTAGTGGGTGAGGAGCTCTATAGTCCAGGTGCACTTCTTCGTAGAATTCCCAGTATCTCTCGGCGTATCACCAGTATTTCCTTCCGGTGATTCATCGATTGTATCTCTGAGGCCTATCGCCAGTATCTCTTACCTGTTCGGGTCATTCTCCCATTCTTCGATCTCTAGATCGAGTTGCTAGCTTCTTGTCTACCAGTCCTGGATGTAGATTCTCGACGAATCAGCGGTATTTCTTTTAGGGTATTATCCGCAGGAGATCTGGTGTTGTAGTTTATTGTTAGCTGGGCCTAGGAGCCAATCCCGAAGCCAAGGTCGAACGCAAGCCCGAAGCGAACCCAAGCTTAAGGAGCTCTGAGCCCCAAGCCAGCACTTGCTACTCTCTTGTTGGTGATCGTGTTTGGTAGCTCTTCGGTGTATCGACATCCCGGTTTTCCACTCGATAGATCCCGCAAATATGCTGCTAATTCGTGGGTGCCTATTCCTTCGACACCTTTCCATGGAAACAGGGGAAAAATGGCTTATTCCGCATCAACCTAAGCCCGCTTATTCCGACTAAGTGATCCATTGGCGAAAAGAGGGCCTTCCTCCTTCTTGCTTGAAGCTCTGTCAAAGAAGCATTCTATTCCGAAAAGGCTTAGGGCTAGGCTAAACCTCCCTCAAAGCCATGAAGTCCCAGAGCTCTTATTCCAAGAACTGGTGATATTCCCTTAACTGCAGATTCAATAGCACCGGTTATGAACCCCAAAAACAACAGGAAAGAGAGCACCGTCTACTCAGACTGTCACACCGGCAACGAGAGCAGTAAGAGCAGATAGTGGAACAGAACTAGCAGCAGATAGGCATTCAGTTAGCTTGAAAACGGACTCGTAGTTAGAAATCAGATGCTTCCTCAACAACTATCTTTAGAATGTCCTATCTCTCTCTTCAACGCTTTAAAACGAGCTAGAAGGCTTCTCTTAAAGCAGAAAAATAGGAGT